AATATATTACACAACAATTCTTCCTGTTTTCATAGAAAAAATACAGATTCGAGGTCTCATTAATCTTTTGATATTTCATAGGATTTCAGTACGCATCCCTTACCTATCTATATTCTATAGGCTTATCCTTCAACCTTTCGGAAGTGTCGATAAAAGGATTTCGCTATCAACGCAACACAATCAACTCCATTCGTTAGAACAGCTTCCATTGAGTCTCTGCACCTATCCTTTTTGATTTTCGCTTTCTGAACCTTTTGTTATTGGCAGAAAACCGGATTTGGCTCAGGATTGCCCATTTTTATTCATTCCAGGGTTTCTCTGAATTTGAAAGTTATCACTTAGTAAGTTTCCATACCAAGGCTCAATCCAATTAAGTCCGTAGCGTCTACCAATTTCGCCATATCCCCTTTTGGGGATTAGGATCGCACTGTGATGTCCTTTCCCCTTTTCTTTCATTTATACTCAAACCATTGCATTCATTAGATACCTATTTCGATCTCAAAAAAGTGTTTTCTCAGCTATTATTTCGTGTCTATCTTCTTTCCTATTCTCTAGGAAGATTCTATTTGGTCCAATCAAAAACGATTTTATCATTTATCTATCTCCAATTCAATATAAGCGGATACAGCCCCGATATAGATTTCTATCTCGTCCGATCACTTTTCTATTCAATTTCAAATACTTAAACGGTCTATTTTTTCGTCCTAACTTCCACCTTTATGAATGAAAGCGGAGGAATGTCTCAGTAGTTATAACAAATCAGTCCATTCAAAAATTAGAATTAGAAATCTAGAGTATATGGAATCCAATAGAGAAGTCTACTAAAAAGAATCTCAAATGTCAGTTAAATTCAAAAATGAAAAAAACAATTTTTTTTTTTGAATATTTATGAATTTCTTATTCAATAAGATATAATTTATATATTATTGGGATAAATCAATCTAACTTATATACCCCTAGATTCATTGTTATATTCTAGAAGATTTACCATTTATTTTTTGAAATTCTATATTGTGTTCTTTTGTAGATTCCTATTTATTATTTATTATGAATAGCGAAGAATTCAATTCAATTTCAATAGTATTATATAGTTAATAGCAAGCAAAGATTCTGATAGTTTATTGAATTCATAGGCATGGTGAATTTCTCTTATCCGAGCCTGCTTAGCTCAGAGGTTAGAGCATCGCATTTGTAATGCGATGGTCATCGGTTCGAGTCCGATAGTTGGCTTTATCTCTATTTAATTTATTTCATCTCTATTTAATTTATTTCATCTCTATTTAGTTTATTTATTCGATTTTTCTATTTATTTTCTTCGATTTTTTTCATCTTCGTCTCCTTCTTTTTCCTTTTTCGTCTTCGTCTATGAATTATTGTTTTTATCTCTGAATTCTTTTTCTCTTTCGAGGAAGTAGGATTTCTCTTTTTGATGGTTATGTTCAAGTGCCATAGGTGGGACTTTTAGAACACCAACAGGCATTAAATGAAAGAGAAAATAATCATTGCTAATGTCCTTTTCAAATCACAGAATATTGAAAAAACAAATGCCTTCCTCTTTTGCCAAAAGTGATCGGTTTATTACGTTATAGCAACTTCGACCTATGGCCTGAAAAGGATCCTTTTCTTTTTCTATATAGAGAATCGAAAGGAAAGATCTGGATATTTATTTATCCAGTTCATCTCGTTATTCGAACTATAAAAGAGAGAATCCATAGAAATATATAGAAAGTTCTCCCGGGAATCAAGTGATTCCGTCTTTATTCGAACTTTCTTTTTGATTCTTTATCTCTTTTTGATTCTCACTTTCTTTAAAGTATTGAGAGATACTCTCGAGCCGCAGGTCTTCTAAATCAATCAATGAAATTCATTTTTCAAAACCATCATCAGAAAAAATAGAATGATTTTCAAAGAGCCGAAAACGATTCGGTCATTTAGACGAACAAACTATTGGCTATTGGAAAGCGCAACACCTCAACGAGATGCCCTTATGATTTCAGGCCCATTGAGGTGTTACGCTTTCATGTTGACAACTTAATTCATACGATTACTACAGGGCTGAACCCAATCCGGAATATGACCCATAAAAGAAACTACAAAACCGATCACAAGAATACCAGTTACAGTACCTATTATCCCAAGAGGAATCCTTCCAAGTAGGCTAAGACTTGCCTTAATCAATTTGAATTTTCTTGAGAAAATTGATTATTGTTTGGAAAAATCTTCGGCGAAAAACGGCCGAATAAAAGAGACGCGGATCCGGTTTCTCTTCGAAACGCGGAAGAGGGAAAGGCGCTATGACTGTTTTCTCAAAACTCTCGCCGCAGAGAATACATTTCCGATGAGCGAATGCCTCACATCCCTCATAGGGAAGCAAACGCTCTTGTAAGGTTGTCGCAAAGTCCTTCAGCAAAGTCGAAAACAACTCACTTAAGTGAGGGGGTGCGATTAACGACATTTCGCGAAGTAGCTGGGACTCCAAAGTCTCGCCAGGACATAGATC